TTTTTTTTTTATTTTATATATAAAAAAGATTAAAAATGGCTTAATAATGTAATTAAATTAAAAATTCATTTAATATATATATATATATATATTAAATATTTAATATATTAATATTTAATATTAATATATTAAATATAATTTTATAATTATTAATTATATTAATTTAATATAATTTATTTGAATTATAAAAATTTAAATAGCAATTTAGGTATTTAATTTAATATTATGAAAAAAAAAAGAAAGAAATTATTCAATATTTAATAATTAATATTAAATATTTTATATACTTATTTTTTTTTTATATTAAATATTTAATATTATATATTTATATATTAATATATTTATAAATTATTAATATATAAATATTAATATTCATTTTTGTATAAATATTAGTATAAAAAATTATATTTTACTTTTTATTTATATTATTTAATAAATATATTAATATAAAAAAAAAAAAAAAAATCTATATGAAAAAATTGTATATATAAATAAAATTTTATGATTTATGAAATTTAATTTAAATTTATTTTACATGTAAATTTTAGTGTTAATTTTTAATTATTTTAATAATAATTATTAATATTTGCAGTAATTAAAATTAAAAATTTAAGAAATTAAGATTTAGTAATATTTAATTTTATTAACAAATTTTGTGCCAGCAGTTGCGGTTATACAAAAAATAATTTAAATTTTATCAGTATATAATTATTAAAAATATTATTAAATTAAATATTAAATTATTAAGTGAAATTTTAATTTAATTAAAATTTATATTAATTTTATGATTTATTAAATTTTATAAAAAACTAGGATTAGATACCCTATTATTAAAAATTAAATTTATAATACTAAAATAGTAGATAATAATTTATTGAAACTTAAATAATTTGGCGGTATTTTAGTTCATTTAGAGGAATCTGTTTAATAATTGATAATCCACGAATAAATTTACTTAATTTGTTATTTTGTATATCGTTGTTAAAAAAATATTTTTTATTAAAAATAATATTTTAAAATTTTTATATAAAATTAATTCAGATCAAGATGCAGATTATAATTAAGAATATAATGGATTACAATAAATAAATTTAAATGAATAATATTTTTTAATAAATATTTGAAGGTGGATTTAAATGTAATTTTAATTAGTTTATTAAAATGATTATATATTAAAATATGTACATATTGCCCGTCGCTTTCATTAATAAATTGGAATAAGTCGTAACAAAGTAGAGGTACTGGAAAGTGTTTCTAGAAAGAACAAATTAGAGCTTGATAAAAGTATTTCATTTACATTGAAAAGATATTATATTATAATTAATTTGAGGGGGATAAATTAATAAAGTATAAATAATAAAAGAATTTTTAATATTAAATAACTTAATGGGGGTTAAAGTATATTTAATAGAAAAAATTGAAAAAATTTATAGTAAATTAGTATTGTAAAAGAAATTTGAAATATATTGAAAATAAATTTATGTAAAAGTAAATTTAATTTATTGTATCTTGTGTATCAGAGTTTATTAATAATATTTTTTATTTAAAAATTTTCTCGAATTTAAAAGAGATAATTAATTATTAAAGTTAATGTTGAATAATTATTTTAAATAATTAATTTGAAATGAAATGTTAATCGTTTTTAAATATATCTAGTTTTTTTAGAAAAAAATTTAATTTTAAATTTTAGAATATGTATAATTTTAATTAGTTAAAATTATATTTTTAAAATTAAATATTTTAAGGGATAAGCTTTAAAATAAATTTTTATAATAAATTTTTATAATAATTAAAATTTTTAAAATTTATATTGTTTATAAATTATAATTTTTTATAAATAATTTTAATTTAATTAAAATTTAAAATTTATTTAATTTATTTTTATAAAAAAATGTTTTATAATAATTTAAATTTAGATATAATGATAAAATTAGTATATAATTAAATAAAAATAATTTATTTTTTGATAATTTGATAAAAGGAATTCGGCAAAAATTTATATTCACTTGTTTATCAAAAACATGTCTTTTTGATTAATAATTTAAAGTCTAATCTGCCCACTGATATAATATTAAAGGGCTGCAGTATTTTGACTGTACAAAGGTAGCATAATCATTAGTCTCTTAATTGGTGACTTGTATGAAAGATTTGATGAAATATATACTGTCTCTTTTTGATTTGTAAAATTTAATTTTTTAGTTAAAAAGCTAAAATATGTTTAAAAGACGAGAAGACCCTATAGAGTTTTATATTTATATAAATTAAAATTTTTTGTAAGATTTAAAATTTTGATATATTTAAATATTATGTTGGGGTGACGAAAAAATTTGAATAACTTTTTTTATAAATTAAACATTTATTAATGAATATTTGATCCGTAATTTACGATTATAAGAAAAAATTACCTTAGGGATAACAGCGTAATTTTTTTTTTTAGTTCAAATAAGAATTAAAGTTTGCGACCTCGATGTTGGATTAAGATAAAATTTAAATGCAAAAGTTTAAAATTTTTGATCTGTTCGATCATTAAAATCTTACATGATCTGAGTTCAAACCGGTGTAAGCCAGGTTGGTTTCTATCTTTAAATTTATAAAATATTTTAGTACGAAAGGATCAGATATTTAAAATAATTTTATATAATAAGAATTTTAATAATAGTATATTTATATACTATTTTGGCAGAAAAAATGTAATGATTTTAGAAATCATAAATATATAATTTAATTATATATGTAGTAGATGATAATAAAAGATATGATAATAATAGTTTTAGGTATATTAATTTTAATTTTAGGAGTATTAATTGGGGCTGCTTTTCTTACATTATTAGAGCGTAAAGTTTTAGGTTATATTCAAATTCGAAAAGGTCCTAATAAAGTTGGATATATAGGAATTTTACAACCTTTTTCTGATGCTATTAAATTATTTACTAAGGAGCAAATTTTTCCTATATATTCTAATTATGTTTCTTATTATTTTTCTCCTATTATTGGTTTTATTTTATCTTTAATGATTTGAATATTAATTCCTTATTATTTTAATATATTTAGATTTAATTTAGGTATTTTATTTTTTTTATGTTGTACTAGAATAGGAGTATATACTGTTATAGTAGCAGGGTGATCATCAAATTCTAATTATTCATTGTTAGGAAGATTACGAGCTGTTGCTCAAACAATTTCTTATGAAGTAAGATTAGCTTTAATTATATTATCAAGAATTATTTTAATTATAGATTTTAATATAATAAAATTTTTTATTTATCAAGATTTAATTTGATTTTTTTTTTTAATATTACCTTTAAGAATATGTTGAATTTCTTCAAGATTAGCTGAGACTAATCGAACTCCCTATGATTTTGCAGAAGGAGAAAGAGAGTTAGTTTCAGGGTTTAATATTGAGTATAGAAGAGGGGGATTTGCTTTAATTTTTTTAGCTGAATATTCAAGAATTTTATTTATAAGAATGTTATTTGTTTTAATATATATAGGAGGGTATAATATATCTTTATTATTTTATTTAAAATTGGTTTTTATTTCTTTTCTATTTATTTGAGTTCGTGGAACATTACCACGTTATCGATATGATAAATTAATATATTTATGTTGAAAAAGATATTTACCTATTTCTTTAAATTATTTATTATTTTTTATAGGAATAAAAATTTTTTTAAATTAGTTAATAATTTTAGTATAAATTAATAGAATAAATTATTCTTTCTTAAGTTTTCAAAACAAATGCTTTAACAAGCTCATTAATTATTAATTAAAAATTAAATTATCTCAAATTTTATTAATAATAGGATTAATAATAAAATAAGAAAAGTATATAATAGTAAGTAATTGTCCAGTAATAATATAAGGATCTTCTACAGGACGAGCTCCAATTCAAGTTAGTAAAATAACAATAGATACTATAGATCAAAATAATATTTGATTAATTGGATAAAATTGAATTCCTTGAATTTTTTTATTGAAAGTAAAAGGAAGAATAATTAAAATTAAAATAGATATTACTAAAGCAATAACTCCTCCTAGTTTATTAGGAATAGATCGTAAAATTGCATAAGCAAATAGGAAATATCATTCAGGTTGAATATGAATTGGAGTTACTAAAGGATTAGCAGGGATAAAATTATCAGGATCTCCTAAAAGATAAGGATTGGTTAATGTTAATATAATTAATAATATTAATATAATAATAAATCCAATTAAATCTTTAAAAGTAAAAAATGGATGAAAGGGAATTTTATCTAAGTTTCTATTGATTCCTAAGGGATTATTAGAACCTGTTTGATGTAAAAATAATAAATGGATTATGGTTAATATTAAAATAATAAATGGAAATAAAAAATGAAATGAGTAAAAACGAGTTAAAGTAGCATTATCTACAGCAAATCCCCCTCAAATTCAATTTACTATTATTGTTCCTAAATAAGGGATAGCAGATAAAAGATTAGTAATAACTGTTGCTCCTCAAAATGATATTTGACCTCACGGTAAAACATACCCTATAAATGCTGTAGCTATTAAAATAAATAAAATAATAATACCTACTATTCAAGTATATTTTAGATTAAATGATTCATAATAAATTCCTCGTCCAATATGTAAATAAATACAAATAAAAAAAAATGAAGCACCATTTGCATGTAAAGTTCGAATTAATCATCCATAATTAACATTTCGACAAATATAATTTACACTATAAAAAGCTAATTCAATATTAGCGGTATAATATATAGTTAAAAATAATCCTGTTAAAATTTGGATAATTAAACATAATGCTAATAATGATCCAAAATTTCATCATAAAGAAATATTAGATGGGGAAGGTAAGTCAATTAATGATCTATTAATAATTTTAATTAATGGATGAGTTTTTCGTAAAGGTAAGAATTTATTTATCATTAGTTGAATTATTAATTTGATAGTCGTAATGGCCCAAAAAAAATATTAGTAATATTAACTACAGCTACTAAAGTAATAAATAAATAAATAATTAATATTATTATTATTAAATGAGTATAATTATTATATAATTTTGATAAATTAATTTTATTTTCATTATTAAAAAAAATAAATAAATTTTTAAAATTATTTATTTCGTAATTATTAATAAAATTTAATCAATTTATATTATATATATATATAAATCTTAATAAAATTGATAATGTAAAAGTAAAAATTAAAATTATTTTTATAAAAAAATTATTATAAAATATTTCATTAGAAGCAATTCTTGATACATAGATAAATAAAACTAATAACCCTCCTAAAAATACTAGAAATAGAATATAAGAGAATCAATATGTATTAATTAATATCCCAGATAGTAAACAAGTTAATAAAGTTTGAAATAAAATTATTAATCCTATTGATAAAGGGTGATTAAAAAAAAATATTATAATAGAGAATATTATAATTAATAAAGATAAAAATATTTTTAAGATTTCAAAGAATAGTTTAAAAAAAATAATAATTTTGGAGATTATTGATAAAGAATTTCTTTTTCTTTGAAGTTTATAAAGTAATATACTTATTTTTGATTTACAAGACCAATGTTTTAATTTTAAACTATAAAAACAAATGATAATTTTAAATATATGATTTATTATTTTTATTATATTTTTATGTGGTAATATAATTTTTATTTCTAAACATAAACATTTATTAATTGTTTTATTAAGATTAGAGTATATTGTATTAAGAGTATTTTTTTTAATATTAATTTATTTAAATTATATTGAATATGAAATATATATATTAATAATTTTTTTATTATTTACTGTTTGTGAAGGTGCTTTAGGGTTGTCAATTTTGGTTTCTATAATTCGTACACATGGAAATGATTATTTTAAAAGATTTAATTTATTATAATGATAAAATTTTTAATAATAATAATTTTTATAATTCCTTTATGTTTTATAAAAAATGTATTTTGATTGGTTCAAATAATATTAATGTTAATTATATTTATTTTTATAAATTTAAGTTTAAATATTAATAATTTTTGTAATTTAAGATATATAATAGGTTGTGATTTAATTTCTTTTGGGTTAATTTTATTAAGAATTTGAATTTGTATATTAATAATTATAGCAAGAGAATCATTATATAAAAGTAATTTTTATATTAATTTTTTTTTATTAAATATTATTATTTTATTAATTATATTATATATAACATTTAGAATATTAAATTTATTTATATTTTATTTATTTTTTGAGGGGAGATTAATTCCAACTTTAATATTGATTATTGGTTGAGGATATCAACCTGAACGAATTCAAGCTGGAATGTATTTATTATTTTATACTTTATTTGTTTCTTTACCTATATTAATAGGAATTTTTTTTATTTTTGATTATATAAATTATTTAACTATTTATTTTATAAAATTTTTTAATATAAATTTATATTTATTATATTTATCAATAATTTTAGCTTTTTTAGTAAAAATACCCATATATTTTGTACATTTATGATTACCTAAAGCTCATGTTGAAGCTCCAGTATCCGGTTCGATAATTTTAGCAGGAATTATATTAAAATTAGGAGGATATGGATTATTGCGAGTTTTAATTCTTTTTCAAAATATTGGTATAAAAATTAATTTTATTTGAATTATTATTAGATTATTAGGGGGGTTATATATTAGATTAAATTGTTTTTGTCAAGTAGATATAAAATCTTTAATTGCTTATTCATCTGTTGCTCATATAAGTTTAGTAATTGGGGGGATTATAACAATAAATTATTGAGGTTATTTAGGTTCTTATATTATAATAATTGGACATGGATTATGTTCATCAGGAATATTTTGTTTAGCAAATATTAATTATGAACGTTTACATAGACGAAGATTATTTATAAATAAGGGTATAATAAATTTTATACCTTCAATAAGTTTATGGTGATTTTTATTAATATCATCTAATATAGCAGCTCCACCTTCAATAAATTTAATAGGTGAAATTAGATTAATTAATAGATTAGTAAGTTGATCTTGATTATCAATAATTATATTAATTATAATATCTTTTTTTAGAGCAGGATATAGATTATATTTATATTCTTATACTCAACATGGAAAATATAATTTAAGAATTTATAGATTTTATACTGGAGTTTCTCGTGAATATTTAATATTAATTTTACATTGATTACCTTTAAATATATTAATTTTAAAAATTGAATATTTTATAATTTGATTTTAATTTAAATAATTTAAAAAAAATATTGATTTGTGGAGTCAAAAATATGAGAAATCATTTTAAATTATTAAAAATTATTCAATTTGTTTTATTAGATTTTTTTTTTTATTTTTTTTTAGAATAATAATTTTTTTTTTTATAATTTATTTTATTATAGAAAATATAATTTTATTTTTAGAATGAGAAATTATTTCTTTTAATTCTATGAATATTGTTATATCTATTATTTTAGATTGAATATCATTATTATTTATAATATTTGTATTAATAATTTCATCTTCAGTAATTTATTATAGAAAAAGATATATAAGATCAGAGTTAAATTTAAATCGGTTTATTTTTTTGGTATTATTATTTGTTTTTTCAATAGTTTTATTAATTATTAGTCCTAATATAATTAGAATTTTTTTAGGATGAGATGGATTAGGTTTAGTTTCTTATTGTTTAGTAATTTATTATCAAAATATTAAATCTTATAATGCTGGAATATTAACTGCTTTATCAAATCGAATTGGGGATGTTATAATTTTAATAGTAATTTCTTGAATAATAAATTATGGGAGTTGAAATTATATTTTTTATTTAAATTTTATAAGTAATGATTATTCAATAAAAATTATTGGAATTTTAGTAATTATTGCAGCTATAACTAAAAGAGCTCAAATTCCTTTTAGTTCGTGATTACCAGCTGCTATAGCAGCTCCAACTCCTGTTTCTGCTTTAGTTCATTCTTCTACATTAGTAACTGCTGGAGTTTATTTATTAATTCGATTTAATATATTATTAGTTGATATATTTTTTTTTAAATTATTATTATTATTATCTGGGTTAACAATATTAATAGCTGGAATTTCTGCTAATTATGAGTTTGATTTAAAAAAAATTATTGCATTATCTACTTTAAGACAATTAGGGTTAATAATAAGAATTTTAAGAATAGGGTTACCAGAATTGGCTTTTTTTCATTTATTAACTCATGCTATATTTAAAGCTTTATTATTTATATGTGCTGGAGTAATTATTCATATAATAAATGATAATCAGGATATTCGTTTTATAGGAGGTATTAGATTATATATTCCTATAACTTCTTTATGTATAAATATTTCTAATTTAGCTTTATGTGGAGTTCCTTTTTTAGCTGGATTTTATTCTAAAGATTTAATTTTAGAAATAGTAAGAATAAGAAATTTAAATATATTAATTTTTTTTTTATATTATTTTTCTACAGGTTTAACAATATTTTATACTATTCGTTTATTAATATATTTAATAATTAATGATTATAATTTATTTTCTATTTATAATTTATATGATGAAGATTATATTATATTAAAAAGTATAATTTTATTATTATTTATAAGTTTAATTACAGGTAGATTTTTAATATGAATAATTTTTAATTATCCATATATAATTTATTTATCATTTAATTTAAAAATAATAGTTATTTATGTGAGATCAATTGGTTTAATTATAGGATATTTAATTAGAAATATAAAAATTTATTCTTTAAATAAATTTTTAATAACTTATAGTTTAAGAAGTTTTTTATCTTTAATGTGATTTATACCTAATTTATCTACTTATGGTTTAAATTATTATTTTTTAAATTATGGTCAAGGTTTAGTAAAAAATATTGATATAGGGTGAATAGAATTGTATAGAGGTCAAGGTATATTTAATATTATTAAAAATTATTCAATTTTTTATTATTTATATCAAATAAATAATTTTAAAATTTATTTATTTAGATTTATTTTATGAATAATAATTTTTTATTTTATATTATTAATTTAATAAAAATTTAAATAGCTTATATAGAGTATAATATTGAAGATATTAAGGAGATTATATAATCTTTAAATATTTATAAAAAAATTTTTTATTTTTACAATGAAAATGTAATGTTTTAATTAAACTAATAAATAAAAAAGAAAAGAAATATTAATGATTTTAATCCCTATAAATTAAGTTAGCAGCTTAATTATAATATATTTCAAATTTAATTGGAATATAGTATTCAATAATATCATTAACAGTGATATACCTTTATTTGGTTTCAATTAATATAAATAAGGAGTTAAATAACTCATTCTTTTAAGTCGAAATTAAATGCAATTTATTGCTTTTTATTTAAGATAAATTGGTTAATCAATATTTTTTGAATGCAAATCAAATGTTTTATTTAAACTATAATCCTTAATTAGTTCAATTAAGTATATTTTGATTTCATTCATGATATAATCCTAATAATAAAATAAATAAAAAAAAAAATCTAATTTTTATTAATATAATAAAATTAACTAAATTAAATGATATAATAATTGGGAAAAGAAGAGCAATTTCAATATCAAAAATTAGAAAAATTACTGTAATTAAAAAAAAATGTAAGGAAAATGGAATTCGCGCTGAAGATTTAGGATCAAATCCACATTCAAATGGGGAACATTTTTCTCGATCTATAAATGATTTTTTTGATAAAATTATAGATAGTAATATTATAATATTAGAAATAATAATAATTAGAATTGATATAATTAATAATAAAATAATTATTTATATTAAAAATGAATTAAACTTTTTGATTGGAAATCAAATATACTAAATATATTATATAAATAAATTAATTTCCTCATCAATAAATTGAAATATAAAGGAATAATCATACTACATCAACAAAATGTCAATATCATGCTGCTGCTTCAAACCCAAAATGATGTTTATTTGAGAAATGATTATTTAAGAGGCGAAAAAAACATGTTGTTAAAAAAATTGTTCCAATAATTACATGTAATCCATGGAATCCTGTTGCTATAAAAAAAGTTGATCCATAAATACTATCAGCAATAGTAAAAGGTGATTCAATATATTCATATGCTTGAAGAATAGTGAAATAAATTCCTAATATAATAGTAATAAATAATCTTTGTGTAGTTTGAGAATAATTATTTTCTATTAATGCGTGATGAGCTCAAGTTACAGTTACTCCTGATCTAATTAAAATAATAGTATTTAATAAAGGAATTTGAAATGGATTAAATGGGGTAATACTTAAAGGAGGTCATATAGCTCCAATTTCAATATTAGGAGATAATCTTCTATGAAAAAAAGCTCAAAAAAAAGATAAAAAAAAAAATACTTCTGAGATAATAAAAAGAATTATACCTCATCGTAATCCTTTTGAAACTAAAATGGTATGTTTACCTTGTATAGTTCCTTCTCGGCAAATATCTCGTCATCATTGATATATGGTTATAATAATAATAATATAACCTAAAATTATTAAGTTTATATTAAAATTATGGAATCATTTAATTATACCAGTAACTAATGTTATTACTCCAATAGCTCCTGTTAAAGGTCATGGTCTATAATCTACTAAATGATAGGGATGATTATGATTTATTGTCATTAATTTACTTCTCTAGAATAAAGAGTACTAAGAATAGAAATTACATAAGATTGAATAATAGCTACAGCAGATTCCAAAATTAAAAGTAAAATTTGTATAAAAATTAAAATAAATAATATAATGAATGGTAAATTAGAGCTAGTTCTTCTTAATAAAGTTAATAATAAATGTCCAGCAGTTATATTAGCTGTTAGACGAACAGCTAAAGTTCCTGGGCGAATAATATTACTAATAGTTTCAATTAATACTATAAATGGTATTAGAATTCTTGGAGTTCCTTGAGGAATTATATGAATAAATATATGTTGATAATTATTAATTCATCCATATAGTATAAATCTAATTCATAATGATAATGAAATTGATAGTGAAATAGTTAAATGACTTGTTCTTGTAAAAATATAAGGAAATAATCCTAAAAAATTATTAAATAAGATAAAAGTAAATAATGAAATAAAGATAAAAGTTGATCCATTAAATCTATTAATACCTAATAATATTTTGAATTCATTGTGAAGTTTATTAGTAATAAAATTTCAAAAAATATAGTGTCGATTAGGAATTAATCAAAAAGAGTATGGGATAAATATTAATCCAATAAAAGTTCTAATTCAATTTAATGGTAAATTGAATAAGTTTGTTGATGGATCGAAAATAGAAAATAAATTACTTATCATTTTCAATTTATGTTTTTAAAATTTTTTTTATTAGAGTAAAATAAATTTTTAAAGTTATTAATATTAAAAATATAATAATTTATGATATTGAATAAAATGAAAATTATAATAAAAAAAAAAAAAGATAATAATCAATTAATAGGTATTATTTGAGGAATAAAAGAATATTACTAATGTAATAATTTAAATTTGACATATTTATGTTATATATTTTAACTAATTCTTTCATTAGAAGTAATTGCTAATTTACTATAAAATGGTTTAAGAGACCAGTACTTGCTTTCAGTCATCTAATGATAAATAGTTATTAATTCAATTGATAAAATTTTTGATAGAAATTCTTGCGATTACAATAGGTATAAAACTATGATTAGCTCCACAAATTTCTGAACATTGACCAAAAAAAATTCCTGGTCGATTAATAAAAAATCTAGTTTGATTTAATCGACCAGGATTAGCATCTACTTTTACACCTAATGATGGAATAGTTCATGAATGAATTACATCAGTAGCTGTTACTATAATTCGAATTTGATTATTTATAGGTAAAATAATTCGATTATCTACATCTAATAAACGAAAATTTTCAGGAGTATTTTTATTATATTGAATTATATATGAATCAAATTCAATATTATTAAAATCTGAATATTCATAACTTCAATATCATTGATGTCCAATAGATTTTAAGGTAATTAAAGGATTATTAAGTTCATCTAATAAATATAATAAACGTAAAGAGGGTAAAGCAATAAAAATTAATGTGATTGCAGGAATGATAGTTCAAATTAATTCAATTATTTGTCCTTCTAATAAGAATCGATTAATAAATTTATTAAAAAATAAAATAAATATCAAGTAACCTACTAAAATAGTAATTATAATTAAAATAATTAAAGTATGATCATGAAAAAAAATAATTTGTTCTATTAAAGGTGAAGCACCATTTTGAAGATTAAAATTAGATCAAGTTGGCATTTCTAAAAAAAGGATAATCCTTTATAAATGGGGTTTAAATCCATTACATATCATCTGCCATATTAGAAGTTTCTTAAAATAGGTAATTCATTATAAGAATGTTCTGCAGGAGGTAAATTTTGTAATCATTCAATTGAAGAAGATATATTTAAAGAAAATAAAATTATACGTTGATTAATTATTGATTCTCAAATAATTATTATTATTATTATTATTGATAATAAAGAAATATATGATCCAAATGAAGAGATAATATTTCATGAAGTAAAATTATCAGGATAATCAGAGTATCGTCGAGGTATTCCTGATAAACCTAAAAAATGTTGGGGGAAAAAAGTTAAATTTACTCCAAAAAATATCGATAAAAATTGAATTTTTAATAAATAAGGATTTAATGATAATCCTGTAAATAAAGGATATCAATGAATAAATCCCCCTATAATTGCAAATACTGCTCCTATAGATAAAACATAATGAAAATGAGCTACAACATAATAAGTATCATGTAATGTTACATCAATAGAAGAATTAGCTAAAATTACTCCTGTTAATCCTCCAACTGTAAATAAAAAAACAAACCCTAATCTTCATAAAATAGATGGTCTATAATTAATTTGAGATCCGTGTAATGTTGCTAGTCAACTAAAAATTTTAATTCCTGTAGGTACAGCAATAATTATAGTTGCAGAAGTGAAATAAGCTCGTGTATCAATATCTATTCCTACAGTAAATATATGATGAGCTCAAACAATAAATCCTAATAAACCAATTGCTATTATAGCGTAAATTATTCCTAAACATCCGAAAGTTTCTTTTTTTCCACTTTCTTGTGAAATAATGTGAGAAATTATACCGAATCCAGGTAAAATTAAAATATAAACTTCTGGATGACCAAAAAATCAAAATAAATGTTGATATAAAATAGGATCTCCTCCTCCTGCAGGATCAAAAAAAGAAGTATTAAGGTTTCGATCTGTTAAAAGTATAGTAATAGCTCCTGCTAAAACAGGTAGAGATAATAATAAAAGTAAAGCAGTAATTCCTACTGCTCATACAAAAAGAGGTATTTGATCAAATGATATATGATTAATTCGTATATTAATAATAGTTGTAATAAAATTAATAGCTCCTAAAATAGATGAAATTCCAGCTAAATGTAGAGAGAAAATAGCTAAATCAACTGATCTTCCTCTATGAGCAATATTAGATGATAAAGGAGGGTAAACTGTTCATCCAGTTCCTGCCCCATTTTCAACAATTCTTCTAGAAATTAATAAAGTTAATGAAGGTGGTAATAATCAGAATCTTATATTATTTATTCGGGGGAAAGCTATATCAGGAGCCCCTAATATTAATGGAATTAATCAATTTCCAAATCCTCCAATTATAATTGGTATAACTATAAAAAAAATCATAATAAAAGCATGAGCTGTTACAATAGTATTGTAAATTTGATCATCTCCAATTAAAGATCCAGGATTACCTAATTCAGTTCGAATTAATAATCTTAATGAAGTTCCTACTATTCCTGCTCAAATACCGAAAATAAAATATAATGTTCCAATATCTTTATGATTTGTTGAATAAAGTCATTTTCGCTAATAAAAAAATAAAATGGCTGAGTTATAAGCGATAAATTGTAAATTTATTAACGAGAAAAATCTCTTTTATTAATAAGGTCTTATAGTCAATAATGATATAAAATTGCAAATTTTAAGGAGTAAAGTTATATAATACTAAGGCTTAAAGAAATTTCTTTTTTTATAATTTTGAAGATTATTAGTTTTATATAACTTAAAACCTTTATAAAAATATAAAGGTTCTAATAATTATACCTAACAAAGAAATTATTCTAAAAATATTTATTATTATTAATAAGTAATTTTTTATAAAATTTTTAAATCATTTTATTTTTAAATAATTAAATATAATAGATGAATATATAATTCGAATATAAAAAAATAATATAATTAATCTTATTATAATAAAAATAAATCTAATAATAAATAATTTGTTTATAATAAGAAAATTAATAATAATTCATTTAGGGAAAAATCCTAAAAAAGGGGGTAATCCTCCTAAAGATAAAAAATTAATTAATAAAGATATTTTTAAGGAAAATTTTATATTTATAATAAATAATTGATTAATATAATAAATATTTAATATATTAAAAAAAAAACATATAATTCTAATTAAAAAAGAATATATTATTAAATAAAAAATTCATAAATTTTCTGTTATTATTAATGCTGCTAATATTCACCCTAAATTATTAATAGATGAAAATGATATTAATTTTCGTAGTGATGTTTGATTAATTCCTCCTATTGTACCTACAATAACATTAAAAATTATAATAAATATTAAAAAATTATTATTTATATAATAAGATAATAGAATTATTGGTGAAATTTTTTGTCATGTTATTAAAATAAAACAATTAAATCAAGATAAACCTTCAATAATATTAGGAAATCAGAAATGAAAGGGGGCTGATCCTAATTTTATTAATATGGAGGAATTAATTAAAATAGAAAATAAATTATTAATTTCAAAATTTTTTAATAAAATTATTTTTAATAAGATTGAAAATAGAAAATTAATAGATGCAATTGATTGAGTAAGAAAATATTTTAAGGCTGCTTCTGATGATAAAAGATTTTTAGAATTGGAAATTAGGGGGATAAATCTTAATAAATTGATTTCTAATCCAATTCAACATCCTAATCAAGAATTAGCTGAAATAGAAATTAAAGTTCTAAAAAAAAGAATGAAATAAAAAAATATTTTATTTGAATTTAAATTAAAAAAAATCTAAAATAGGGGGTTAGTTTTGTATTATAAATTCAATAAATATATTTTAGTGTAAGATGCACAATAGTTTTTGATACTATTGGATATAGTTTAATTCTATAAAATATAATAAAGGTAGAAATCTACTTTATTTATTCTATCAGAATAATCCTTTAATCAGGCACTTTATTTTTAAAAAAAAGGGGTTTCCTTTATATTTGGGGTATGAACCCAAAAGCTTAAATTTAGCTTATTTTTAA